TAAATTCTGGTTTTACTGTTATAGAACATAGGAAAGTAATTAATTGGCATGAATAGAGTAAAAGAGATAAAGAAAAAGTTACAGAAGTGATAACTCCTATATAGTTTTATACAAGCCTTAATCTATTATTTTTTTTTTATTTCCTTAATTAATTTGATTTCGTTTGATTAGAGTGAAACTCCTTAAAAACCCCCGCTTTCTTTAAAATATCCTGAACCGTTTCTGTAGGTTGAGCACCTTTCTCAAGGAAATATAGAATAGCAAGAACATTTAAATAAGTTTGATTCTTTATCGGATCATAAAAACCCACTTTCCGAAGATCTCGTCCTTCTCTTCGGGACCGAACATCAATTGCAACGATTCGATAGACGGCTCATTGGGATAGATGTAAAAAAGTAACCCCCCCTCGAAACGTATAGGAAGTTTTCTCCTCGTACGGCTCATTCAAAATAATTTTAAGTTCTACTTAATGTATAGAATCACAAATGGGTCTATAAAAAAATGGTTGAAATCCCCTTTTTTTATTCTTACTTCCTTAAAAAAAATCATTTGTACTCATAACTCAAGTTAGATAACTCTCCAGTGGCTTAAAGGAAAATATTTAAACATTTCATTTATTGAGTGGTCTTGAAACCTCTCTTTTTTGTTTCTTTTATTTCAAATCTATTTGAATTTTTATTATGGTACAATTATGGAAACAATGGAAAAGATCTTTTCTTGTTTTGGGATCCTTTAATCTTTGTTTTAAATCATTGGGTTTAGACATAACTTCGGTGATTCTTAATCCTTTCAAAATGGCAGCAACATACCTTTTTTTGCGATTGATTTCTAATAAAGAATCATAGAAAGGGTTGATTCTCATATAATAAACTTTGTATGGAAAGAATTTTTGCAATTCCAACAAATTTTATTTTAGATTGAAAACGCGGAACCCTTTCAATTTCTCTATCAACGATATACTTACGAAGTTCTTCCAATTTATTGATTGGCATTAACCATAGACCTTTGCCCCTGAGAAATGAATCAATAATTTCTACTCGAGCTCCATCATCGACTATTTACATTACAACCCAATGGGTTTGTAGTGAAACAGAATAAATGATGTCGAGTCAAGAGCACCTTCATTCTTATATAAAATGGTGGATGTAAAAATCCACAATGGATCATGTCTTTCAAGTCGCACGTTGCTTTCTACCACATCGTTTCAAACGAAGTTTTACCATAACATTTCTCTAATTTGGAACCGGTATGGAATTGATTCAATTATGGAATCATGAATAATCATTGGTTCATTCGCTACATAGTACTCTATCACTTTTCTTCTAGATAGATGGATAGAAATTTTTCTGAAGAGGTTTTAGCACGAATTCAACGTAACTCCAATTTTATTTTTTTATTGTATAAATACAAGATTTTTTTTTAATTATCAAAATTATTATATTCTAAAAATATAAATAAAAAAGTAATAATTTAAATTTTTTGTCGTTTATTTTTATGAAATGAATAAAAAAGACTGATGGGAGGGAAGACTTGAGTCCTTATTGTTTCTATTCTTATTTTCTCAAATCGCTATTAAAGAATAGTTCCTATCTTATAGATATTCTGTGTTAAATATGGTTTAGATATTGAAATTTGCCTTTTTCAATTTAAGAAATCCTAAAATTTTTGTTTCACAACGAAAAACGACTCTCACTGAAATAGAACATAGAGCAATAATAATATATACATATAGACTATGCATTTCCTAGTTTTATATACGTATTTTCATATTTTGTTTAACTTAAATATTTCAGTAATATTTTGATAAATTCTCTGGGAATCAAAAAAAATAAGAATTATATTCTATTCAATATTAGACCTTTAAACATAAATAGAAAGTTGTTAACAAGAATCTTATTCTAATCAAATTTAGATGATTTAGAATGGAATATGGTCTGGGACGGAAGGATTCGAACCTCCGAATACCGGGATCAAAACCCGTTGCCTTACCACTTGGCCACGCCCCATTAAAATTTCTATTCGACACTAATAAAGAATAATGCTGGTATTAGTTGATAGTCAATTCTAATATAAAAAAATATCGAATTTAGAAAATATATTCTTACTAAGATTTTTATATGTGTATATTGTGTATATTATAGAATAAAATTTAATTTATTGATCATTACATATAATTCAATTAAGATATTGTATGAAAGTCGAATTTCTTCTATTCCATTTGAGAATGGGAGGGTTTTTGGTTGGGTGAATTCAAAGACAAAGAAGAATTTTTTCTACCTTACTTTCTTCTTTTTGACTTCATATCAATAACTCAATCAAAATTCAATTATCTCCAAGAACAAAATGTCTGTTATGCTTAATATCTTTAGTTTGATCTGTATTAATTCGGCTCTTTATTCGAGTCATTTTGTCTTCGCCAAATTGCCGGAGGCCTATGCTTTTTTGAATCCGATTGTAGATGTTATGCCAGTCATACCTCTGTTTTTTTTTCTCTTAGCCT